CAACAAATGCTATTCGCAATGTCGGTTTAAACGAAGCAAGTTTAATCATTAGCAAAGCGGAAGTCGTGAAGGGGTACTACTGTGAAAAAATTAAAACCTCGAGCTCTAGGGCGTAGTTATCCGATAAAAAGACCCGTTTTTCATATAACTATTGGATTAAAAGATATATCTGTAAAGGAAGTATAAAAAAGGAAGTATAAAGGAGCCAAATACGCCATATTATACTTCAAAGGCAACGTATGGAAAAATAAAAATAAGTAAGTACACGGATATGACGTGTCATGATATATATAGTATTGGGAGATTATGGGACAAAAAATAAATCCACTTGGTTTCAGACTTGGTGCAACCCAAGGTCATCATTCTCTTTGGTTTGCACAACCACAAAATTATTCCGAAGGGCTACAAGAAGATCAAAAAATCCGAGATTGGATCAAGAATTATGTACAAAAAAATATTCAAATATCCTCTGGTGTTGAGGGAATTGCATGCATAAAGATTCAAAAAAGAATCGATTTGATTCAGGTCATAATCTATATGGGATTCCCAAAATTATTCCTAGAAGGTAAAGGCGGGCCTCGAAGAATCGAAGAATTGCAGATAGATGTACAAAAAGAAATTAATTGTGTAAACCGAAAACTCAACATTGCTCTTACAAGAATTACAAACCCTTATGGACACCCTAATATTCTCGCCGAATTTATAGCCGGACAATTAAAGAATAGGGTTTCATTTCGAAAAGCAATGAAAAAGGCTATTGAATTAACTGAACAAGCAGGTACAAAAGGAATTCAAGTACAAATTGCAGGACGTATCGACGGAAAAGAGATTGCGCGTGTCGAATGGATCAGAGAGGGTAGAGTTCCTCTACAAACCATTCGAGCTAAAATTGATTATTGTTCCTATGCAGTTGGAACTATCTATGGGGTATTAGGCATCAAAATTTGGATATTTGTAGACGAGGAAGCCCAAGCCTTTATTTGACTTGTCTTTACGTTCTATCGGAAATAAAAAAGCAAAAAATGACAAACTCTTTCATTCTTTTTCTGTTAAATAAAAAAAAATGGGCAATTCTATAAGGTTGAATAAAAATTCAATTCATTTTTTTATATTGATATAATTGCTATGCTTAGTGTGCGACTCGTTGGTTTTTGTGGGGTTAGTAGTCAAAAAAACGGACTGGCCCATAGTATGAACTAATAACTATCGAACTAATAACCAACTCAACGCTTCATATTATCTGGATCTAAAGAACTAGTCACGATATGATATATTGATCATATCATTGTAGCAACTGAATTTTTGTTTGCATAAACAAGCAAAAAAAAGAAAAACCAATCTGATTTTAAGTTGTGAAGCAATAACAAAAAGAATGCAGATAAATGGAAGGGTGAGAGAAAGAGAGAAAAAGAATACTAATGCTATATGATTCCAATATGTAAGGTCTCTGAGCGATCTTATAAAGGATAGCGTAATAAAGCATCAATACTAATTTGATTGATCTATAATTCGATGAATTTGTTCATAGAACAAAAAAAGTCAAGAGCCCTGGGTCCACAAAGACTGAGAAAATTGACTCAATAACACATTTCATTTTCATTAGGAGCTCCGCTGTAGAATTCAGGCCTAACCATTAATCGCGAAGCGATGGGAACGACGGAACCCGTGGATGCAGAAGATTCTATTGAAAACGAATCCTAATAATTCATTGGGTAGGATGGCGAAACGAACCCGGGACCAATCCACTTTTATTCTGAGAGGCCATGTCATAGGATAACCCTACAACTGAAATAGATATGGAAAGAGTAAATATTCGCCCGCGAAAGTTTTTATTTTATTGGATTTCTAAATTTTGATAGATCCAATATAATATGATAATAAAAAAGACAAAACAAAATAAATACTCGTTATAATAAAACGAAATTCTATTATTATTATCTATTATCTCTAACTAATCTATAAAATAATTATCTATAACTATAAATAAATAGAAATTGAATACATGTTTAGTTTTTTTTATATAAACTATCAAAACAAGATATACAAATTTCTAATAGATTAGATATTAGATAAAATCTCAAAGACTCCCACGATTCAGTATATTATTCATTAAATACATGTATACCATGTTATAATTGTTATTTTTCATTCGCGAGGAGCTGGATGAGAAGAAACTCTCAGGTCCGGTTCTGTAGTAGAGATGGAATTGAAATTGAAAAAGAACCATCAACTATAACCCCAAAAGAGCCAGATTCCGTAAACAACATAGAGGAAGAATGAAAGGAATATCTTATCGAGGTAATCGTATTTGCTTTGGTAGATATGCTCTTCAGGCACTTGAACCCGCGTGGATCACGTCTAGACAAATAGAAGCAGGGCGGCGGGCAATGACACGAAACGTACGCCGCGGCGGAAAAATATGGGTACGTATATTTCCAGACAAACCTGTTACAGTAAGACCCGCGGAAACGCGTATGGGTTCCGGTAAAGGATCTCCCGAATATTGGGTAGCTATCGTTAAACCGGGTAGAATACTTTATGAAATGGGTGGAGTAGCAGAAAATGTAGCCAGAAAGGCTATTTCAATAGCGGCATCCAAAATGCCTATACGAACGCAATTCATTATTTCGGGATAAGAATGTATAACCAAAGAAAAGAAATCTTTTGAATGAAAAAAAAAAACAAAATTATAGGTTTCTTTTTTTTTTTGTTTTGGACAAACAATATTTCTTTTTTTACTTAGCCCCTTCGCAGTGAAAGAGCAAATAAAAAAAAATGATATGATTCAACCTCAAACCCACTTAAATGTAGCGGATAACAGCGGGGCCCGACAATTAATGTGTATTCGAATCATAGGAGCTAGTAATCGACGATATGCTCATATTGGTGACGTTATTGTTGCTGTAATCAAGGAAGCAATACCAAATACACCTCTAGAAAAATCCGAAGTGATCAGAGCTGTAATTGTACGTACTTGTAAAGAACTCAAACGTGACAACGGTATGATACTACGATATGATGACAATGCTGCGGTTGTTATTGATCAAGAAGGAAATCCCAAAGGAACTAGAATTTTTGGTGCGATCGCACGGGAATTGAGACAGTTAAATTTCACTAAAATAGTTTCATTAGCACCTGAAGTATTATAAGTCTAATAAAACGGAGACTCTAATGCTATTATAGCATTTGAATAAAATATGAATAGAGTAAACTAGATTAATTAGTAAATTTGTCTCACGCATATATCTTTAACAATTCATAAAATAGAAAGAAAAAAGCATGTTGATTATATCAAAGTTCGGGGGTAACAATAATTTTAATTTATCATGGGTAAAGACACTATTGCTGATATAATAACTTCTATACGCAATGCTGACATGAATAGAAAAGGAACAGTTCGAATACCATCTACTAACATCACCGAAAACCTTGTTAAAATACTGTTAAGAGAAGGTTTTATTGAAAATGTGAGGAAACATCAGGAAAACAACAAATATTTTTTGGTTTTAACCCTACGGCATAGAAGGAATAGGAAAGGTCCATGTAAAACTGTTTTAAATTTAAAACGGATCAGTCGACCCGGTCTACGAATCTATTCTAGTTATCAACGAATTCCTAGAATTTTAGGTGGGATGGGGATTGTAATTCTTTCTACCTCTCGGGGTATAATGACGGACCGAGAGGCCCGACTAGAAGGAATCGGCGGAGAAATTTTGTGTTATATATGGTAAGCTTTCTTATATCCAAATTAAGATATGGAACTTTACTATTTGCGAAAAAAAAAAAGATAAAGAACGGGTTTCTATTCTCACTCTCCTCTTACATTAGTTAATACTTCAAGGAGGTTTTACCGCGAATGAAAAAAGAAAACTGGATTCATGAAAGTTTAATTCCTGAATCACTTCCGAATGGTATGCTTCGGATTCTAGGTTATGGTTCAGGAAGGATTCAACGTAGTTTTATACGTATACCAACGGAAGATAGAGTAAAAATTGAAAGAAGTCATTATGATTCAACCAAAGGGCATATAGTTTCTAGACTCCGAAACAAGGATTCAAACGATTAGGTGGTTTTTTTTTCAACTTCAATATTCCTTTCGGAGGGATACAATTCGAAAGTTTCAAATTTCCAGAAACTAATTTTCTTCAAATAAGTAAATTTGAAATTCAGTTAAGGAATGACAAATATGAAAATAAGGGCCTCCATTCGTAAAATTTGTGAAAAATGTAGACTGATCCGTAGACGGGGACGAATTATAGTAATTTGTTCCAACCCGAGACATAAACAAAGACAAGGATAATCTTTATAAAATAAAAGAGACTCCCTAAGGGACCCAATATACAAATAAAAAAAAGCGGAAAAGATCCGTTTTGGCATGAAATGGATATATCCATATACCTCTGACTTATATTTATGAGACGATAAAATATGGCAAAATCCGCACCCAGAATCGGTTCACGTAGGAATGGGCGTATTGGTTTACGTAAGAGTGCGCGTAGAATACCAAAAGGGGTTATTCATGTTCAAGCAAGTTTCAACAATACCATTGTGACTGTTACAGATGTACGAGGCCGGGTAATTTCTTGGTCCTCCGCCGGTACTTGTGGATTCAAGGGTACAAGAAGAGGGACACCCTTTGCGGCACAAACCGCAGCAGGAAATGCTATTCGGACGGTAGTGGATCAAGGTATGCAACGAGCCGAAGTCATGATAAAAGGCCCCGGTCTCGGACGAGATGCAGCATTAAGGGCTATTCGTAGAAGTGGTGTAATATTAAGTTTCATACGGGATGTAACCCCTATGCCACATAATGGCTGTAGGCCCCCTAAAAAAAGGCGTGTGTAAAAATAAACAAAACATTGAAATGATTTCAAGAGAAATAAATAATTTAATGATTTGATCAAATAATAAGATTACCATGGTTCGAGAGAAAGTAATAGTATCGACTCGGACACTGCAGTGGAAGTGTGTTGAATCAAGAGGAGATAGTAATAGTCTCT